ACTTTAAATAAAATCACCCTACATAAGCCTAATTCCTCAACCAAAAACAAAATACCTCAGGAGAAACCCCCTCCACACCAACTGGTATAAAAGAATGATTAACACCACAAATCTCCCTACACTGCCCAAACATCACACCAGACCTTATTAAATGCACCCCTAACTGATTAATTCGACCAGGAATAGCATCAACCTTTACCCCAAGAGAAGGAAGCGCCCAAGCATGAATAACATCAGCAGACCTAACAAGAACCCGCCTATCAACCCCATAAGGCAACACACATCGATTATCCACCTCCAACAATCGATAACCACCCCCACCTACATCTGCAGATCCAACCATATATGAATCAAAATTAATCGCCCTACCGCCATCACTATACTCATACTCCCAGTATCATTGATGCCCAATAGCCTTTAACCTAACTGAAGGCCCCCCTACCTCATCTAACAAATATAGTAATCGGACAGAAGGAATAGCCAAAATCAACAAAAGCAACCCAGGAATAACAGTTCAAGCCGCTTCAAGGGCCTGAGCCTCCACAACAAACCGAGAAGATAAACCACTCTTTAACAAACAAAATATTATATAGCCAACAAAAGACGACACCAACACAAGAACAAACATAGCATGGTCATGGAAAAAAGTTAACTCAGACCTTAATACACTAAACCTATCCTGAAACCCCAACTGACCTCAAAAGCTCATCTTTATATACACAACCCATCCATAATGTGTCCACCACCCGCACTAATGAAAGGGTTAACCTATCCGCAGAACCACAACCTGCCGTTTTTATTAAACTATTCATCACCTTCTCACCAGAAACCGCCCAATTACTACTTTAAACAAAACCCATAATAAACAACTAAACCTTACCTAACACACAACCAATTTCAAACCTAAACAACAAACAAAACATAAGAGCTAAACCTTACCTAACACACAACCAATTTCAAACCTAAACAACAAACAAAACATAAGAGCTAAACCTTACCTAACACACAACCAATTTCAAACCTAAACAACAAACAAAACATAAGAGCTAAACCTTACCTAACACACAACCAATTTTAAACCTAAACAACAAAATGAGAAGTAGCCGAGCTAATATGGGGCTTCTAACCACATAAAGAGAGGTTTAACTCCTTCCACTTCTCTAACTATTAACCTATTAAATGAAATCACCACACAAATTTTTATTCCTATTTTTAATAATTATAAGTACTTGCATAGTAATCTCCTCCTCAAACTGGTTAACAACATGAATAGGGCTAGAAATTAACATACTAGGATTCATCCCGCTTATATACTTGAAAGAAACCAGAAATGAATCAGAAACAGCCGTAAAATACTTAATCCCACAATCCTTAGGTTCAACTGTCTTTATTGCCTCAGCACTAATCTCCTCACACTTAATAGAACTACAACCGCTGATATCAATTGCAATGTGCCTGAAACTAGGGGCCGCACCCTTCCACTACTGATTTCCGCCGGTAATAGCAGGCCTTCCGTTACTGCCCGCCTTCATCTTACTTACCTGACAAAAAATCGCACCTATTTTCACTATTAGTTCTTTTGGTTTAGTCGCCACAAATAAAATCCTACTAATTGCAAGAATCAGTGCCCTATGGGGAGGAATTGGTGGCCTAAACCAAACAGACATTCGCTCTTTACTAACCTACTCGTCAATCGCCCATACTGGGTGAATACTAGCCGCCATCAATAGAATTGCCTCAACCTTAATAATTTATATCACGGCCTACATCCTAATTAACGCTTCAATTTACATTTCATTAACCTCCACATTAACAAAAACGCATAAGCAACTTTTCTCCGCAAAAAGGCCCTATAACTCACTATTACTAGCAACTAGTATTCTCTCCCTCGGAGGACTACCGCCACTTACCGGATTTATTATAAAACTCCTAGTAATTAGCTTTACCCAAGCTAGCACACTAATCATTTCAACTTTAATTTTAGGGGCCCTTATTAGCCTCTTTTTTTATTTATCAATAACATTCTCTCCACTACTAGAACTAAGTAAGCTTCATACGATTAAATCAGAAAGCTCAAAACCCCTAATTATATTCTCTCTTGCCCAAATCCTCCCTTTATCTATGACTCTATTATTTTTCTAATTTCTCAAACCTTAGTGGGGTAAGCTAAGCTTAAGCTGTTGGGCTCATAACCCAAAAATAGAATTCACTCTCCCCCCTACTATTCCAACAAGTGTACTCAAATAAATAGTTTTATAAACTAATATACTAACTCTCTCATTCTAGTGACCCCTCTCGCCACTCATGAATAACCCCACCAAATAATACTAATAAAAAAAACAACAGCATAGAAAACCCGCCAATCCACATCAAAGGTCTACCGGCCACTATTACAGCAGGAAACAGTAGAACGATCTCCACATCAAAAACCACAAAAATAACAGCCAATAAAAAAAACCGCAAGGAAAAGGGTACACGGGAAGACCCAACTGGGTCAAACCCACACTCAAATGGCCTGGACTTCTCTCGACCAGAGAATACAGAAAATCCCAAGAACAGTCCAACCATTAACAACACAATACACACAACCACAGATAATACAACTCTTACTATAACCTTTTCCATTTACCTAACTACTTCTTTAATTAGATATTGGTCATAGTTCTCACCTACCTCACCTAATAAATAAGTTTCATTCACTATAGTTAACAAAAATTTAAATAACTAAAAACATTTCACTAAAGTTCTATACTTTAACTAAAAGATTTGATTTGCAATTAACTATTGGGTAACAACCCTAGAACTACAAAGGACCTCGGAGAAGATTTGCCTTGAAATCAAATAGAAAGTGTTCGACTCACTTATCCTTTTCCAGCCCAATACCCAACATGCTAATTAAGTGTTCTTCGCACATTGGCTTTTCACGTCAAAAGAGCATTCTCATGCATTTAGCTATCCTAAAATTCACCCCTAAAATACTAAAAATTTTTACCTTACTAAAGTGACTCGCTACGCTAGCCCTTTCACTTCCTCTAATCATTTCACTTATCGTCTTCAATTACCCAATTGGCAGGAGAACATTAGCCACTGACCCGACTATGCCCCTTAACCTAGAGACACCCCCCTCTGATCAAAATATTACAACAAATCTAGAACCCAACTCAACCCCCGGAGAACACCCCTTAGTTCCAAGTCAAAGCCACGAAAATGTCTCTCAAACCCAAACAACACCAAACACAACTAACCCATAACTATTCAATAACTGTCAGAGCCTAATAATATAACCCTTAAAGGATTTAAGTTAATAAAACTAATAGCCTTCAAAGCTCTAATTGATCACACATCAATCCTTACCTTAAACAAGAAACTAATAGTATTATGGTTTCGGCCCATAACCAGGTATAGTTTATACCCTTGTTTTAATATTTCATTGATGTACTAAGTTAACTATACCAATTTAACTACATATGGTAGCTCACACGTATTGTGCCTATAGTCAGGATATAACACAACCTTAAACAGATTTACTTATATCTTAACTTATAACTTGCCAATCAAGTTAAGGCTAGTCCCACAACACCAATGTCCTATATTGGGACAGCTAGGAAACTAGGCCCCAGAAAACAAGTTAGCGGGGTGGCATAAATGGTGCCAGCAGTCGCGGTTATACCATTACCCCAAGTTAATTCCCACAAAAAGGAGTAAACCAACTGACTAATAGATTAACTTTCTACGTAAAAAATAAATTACAACCAAACCCAACCCAGTCACCATTCAAACAACTCCAACAAACCACAACCTCAAAACTCGGATTAGATACCCGACTATTGTGTGGCCCAACCAATAAAAGAACACTACAAGCGAAAGCTCAAACCTCAAACAATGTGGCGGTGCTTAACTCCTCATCAGGGGATCCTGTAGCTTAAATCGATAATCCACGAACACCCAAGCTTTTCTCGTACCCAACTTGTGTATGGCCGTTTATGCCTGCTCGAAAAAGATTAAAAAGGAGGCAACTGGGCTTTCCCCCAAATTCAGGTGACATACAGCCAATGAAAAGCTGACTTATGGGATACAAATAAACACCCTATCAAACTTAAGTCTCCAACTGCTTAATGAAGGAGGACTTGAAAGTAAGACATATGCACAAAAAGCCAGTCTGAATAAGAACTTAAGCGCGCACAAATCGCCCGTCACTCCGGCAGTAAAGCCGGATAAGTCGTAACATAGTAGGGGTAATGGAAATTGCCCCTATCCTGCTTATGATGGCCGAGACACACAGGCATCGAGCTTTTAACTCGACTACAGTGTAAACTTCTAAGCAGCTTTGCGAAGCTAACTTAGCATCGGTCTTGTAAACCGAAGACAAGATATAAACCTCTCCAAAGCTAAGAGCAAAGTGGCCGAGACTAGGCGAAAGATTGTAGCTCTTTACACGGGTCACCCCCTTTGTAAGCCCTGTATTTACTTTAGCATCAATCTTGATAACAGAAAGATCTTTATTACATAGTATATCATTAAAACCCACACAAAATACCCCCGCAAGGGCACCACTCTAGCACACCACAGAAAAGCTAACACCTTGTCCCTTTTGCATCATGGCGAAGCAACAAAACCTTAGTGTTTTAACCCCCCGAATAACTATGAGCTACTGAGTCTTTAAAATTAATGTTTCATAATTAATAAAGTAGCATTCAGTAGAAGTAACAAGCCTTCCATATAGTTAGATAGCTGGCTTTCCACAAAAAACACCAAAGTGTCTCACCATAGAGAAACCAAACTAATCCACCTATGGATGTCAACCTTCTGAGGACCAGCTCTGAAGGCTATAAAAAATACCATCACCCCACTACCTGATAGTAGGCCTAAAAACAGCCATCCAACAGCGTTCCAGTTAACAGCTCACAAATAATCAATATTAAACCAAAATTTTCGCATAAGTGGAACTTGACGCCAAACCCATAACGTCAATGAACCGGCATTCTATTAGTATTCATACATCATCTCTTACACAACTAAATTTAATTAAACCAAACCCAAACCTTACTCAAAATCGTATAGAGTGAACTCGGCAACAAAGTTCTCTGCCTGTTTACCAAAAACATCGTCCTCTGACACCTACACATAAAGGATAATGCCTGCCCAGTGAACACTTAAACGGCCGCGTTAGCGTGAGCGTGCTAAGGTAGCGTAATAAATAGCCTTTTAATTGAAGGCCAGTGAATGGCAAGACTAGGAACACCTATACACTCTACGTTTAAAAAACTTTTCGTCTAAGTGAAAAGACTTAGATAAATAAGGAAGACGAAAAGACCCCGCGGAGCTTTACTTTTTCTATTACGAATATCAATATATATAAATATCAAAAGTTTGATTGGGGCAATCTCGGAACCACCAAGCTTCCGACCGCTTTAAGAAAAAAATAAAAAACTCATTACGGACAAGACAGAAGCTACCCCGGGGATAACAGCGTCATCCAACTTGAGAGTACATATCGAAAGTTGGGTTTGCGACCTCGATGTTGGCTTAAGGATATCCGCATCAGTGCAGCCGCTATGCAGGACAGTCTGTTCGACTATTATACCCTTACACGAGCTGAGTTAAGACCGGCGCAAGCTAGGTTGGTTTCTATCTCCTTTATTTCAACTCTATCCTTGATTGTACGAAAGGACCCCAAGAAATGCACCAAATAAAAGCATACCTTATATACTATAACTTACCTATCATAAATTATAAGACACACCATGTAGGTTAGTATAATAATACCACTGACTTAGGATCAGTAAATAAGTAATCACTTACCTACTAGTTAGGGGCAGAAGCTACATTAGCAATTAGTTGTTACCTAATCTATAGTGATCTAATTCACCTACCCTATCACAGAAAGTAGTTTAAACAAAATAAAAACTTTGGGAGTTTTAGATTTAGCAATACTAACTTTCTGAATTAAACTACCGTTACGAAAAACCCACCCAGTAATCAAAGCACTAAACAACTCTCTTTATGATTTACCAGCCCCTACAAACCTATCCGCCTGATGAAACTTTGGGTCTCTCCTTGGCCTTTGTCTAGGTACACAAATTGTCACAGGCCTATTCTTAGCCATACACTATACATCAAACGTAGAACTCGCCTTTTATTCAGTCTCACACATCTCACGAGATGTTAACTTTGGTTGGCTCATACGAGCTATCCATGCAAATGGTGCATCCTTCTTTTTTGTTTGCCTCTATCTTCACTCTGGACGAGGTATATACTATGGCTCATACCTAGCTAAAGAAACCTGAAATATTGGAGTTATCCTTATATTCCTTACTATAGCCACAGCTTTCCTAGGGTACGTACTTCCTTGAGGCCAAATATCCTTCTGGGGGGCTACAGTTATTACAAACTTATTATCTGCAATCCCTTACATCGGCAAAACCCTAGTATACTGACTATGAGGGGGCTTTTCTGTCTCTAACGCAACATTAAACCGATTCTTCGTTCTTCACTTCGTTCTCCCATTTGCTATCGCAGCCTTTGCTATCATTCACCTTTTATTCCTACATGAAACTGGATCCAACAATCCACTAGGTATCTCCTCAAACACCAATCTAATCCCATTTCATGTCTTTTACACAGTAAAAGACGCCGTTGGATTTATTGCCATGCTAGGACTATTAGCAACCATTTGCTTCTTTTCCCCAAACCTATTAACAGATCCAGAAAATTTCATCCCAGCAAACCCGCTAAGGACACCAGTCCATATTCAACCCGAATGATACTTTCTATTTGCATATGCAATTCTCCGGTCTATCCCAAATAAACTAGGCGGAGTACTAGCCTTATTAATATCAATCCTAATCCTTGTGTTCTTACCGCTAACACACCTAAACACTATACGTTCTACCAGATTCTATCCAATAAACCAAGTAATCTTCTGAGGGTTTGTAGGAGTCTTTTTAATTCTCACATGAATTGGTAAACAACCGGTGGAAGACCCATTTATTTGAATTGGGCAAACCTTCTCCTCACTATATTTTTCCTACTTCATTATTGCGCCAATAACCGCCAAGCTATGAGATCTTCTAATTTTTTCCAAATCATCCTAACCCTAAACTGGACACATAGTTTAAACCAAACCATAACACTGAAAATGTTAAAATGGCACTTGCCTGTTTCCACCTTTTACTACTCCCTTAAAAAATAAGACCTTAAATATATTAAAACATAAAAATCACTATTGACAACACAATAATAACTATAAAAATCCGTGTATAAATCAACAGCCTACCCTTCTGCACAGCATATGATAAGCCAGTCCCTCTCTTCACAACCCTAAACACTCCCTGACCCCCAAAAACCTCTATCCAACCTTGATCCAGATACAAATGTGCAAGCACACCCCCCTTTAGCCCACTACCAGCCATCAGCCTTCCAGAAATTATGTTCATAAATCACATCCTAGAAAAAAACCGAGCTACCCCACTAACCGTTACTAACCAAAATTTTCAAGCCTTCAAATGCCTAATACCAACATATAACAAACCACCAAAAGTAACAACAATAATAATCCCCTTTCCAAATCTACCTACCACATCAAACCCCCTAACAGCTACCCACAATCCCTGTAAAAACCATCCACCAAAAACCGCCCCAACTGCTAAGACAAAAATAGAGACAACAACATAACTTCTCTCTCTCCCAAAAGAAATTAAAGACCTACCAAACCTTTGCCCAAATACCGCCATTAATAAAATACGCAAACTATAAACCAACCTAAGACCAGCCCCAACTAATACTACAGCAACCTCCACTACCCCAGTTAACCCGCTAAAAGCCCCCTCTAAGATTAAATCCTTAGAATAAAACCCACTAAGAAAAGGCACACCGCATAAAGCTGCGCTACTTAAAATTAAGCACCCACTTCTGAACGGCAACAACTGCCTGATTCTACCGAGGATACGCCCATCCTGAACATCCCCAGTGGAATGAATAATCGACCCCGCGCATAAAAATAAAAGGGCTTTAAAGAGAGCATGAGTAAACAGATGAAAAACAGCGATAGCAGGATAACCAATCCCAACTGTGAACATTATCAAACCAAGCTGCCTAAGTGTAGATAAAGCAATAATCTTCTTCAAATCCACTTCATAACAAGCCCTTAATCCAGCCATCAACAAAGTCAAACCACCAATCTTTCTTAGAGCCCACAAAACTTCAGGACTCTCTGACAAAGTTCTATAAAACCGAATTACCAAATAGACACCAGCTGTAACCAGAGTTGATGAGTGCACAAGAGCTGACACAGGAGTAGGAGCAGCTATCGCTGCAGGCAACCACGCGGAAAAGGGGATTTGCGCTCTTTTTGTTATTGCCCCAACAACTACTAATAACCTCACCAACACCCCAAAATCCCCAAACAACCCATAACCAAACCGCCATTCCCCCCAATTAACCAGAAAACAAATAGCCAGAATTAATAGAGCATCACCAATCCGATTAGCTAAAACAGTCAATATTCCAGCAGCCAAAGATTTTTTATTTTGGTAATAAATAACAAGAGCGAAAGAAACAATACCCAAACCATCTCACCCTAAAAGAATAGTAACAAGCCTAGGAATAAAAATAAGCAGATTCATAGAACTAACAAACCCCATAATTAACAGCATGAATCGTCGAATGAACACTTCTCCCTCTATGTACCTTATTCTAAATAAAGACACAGAACCAGAAATCAAACAAACAAAACAAGAAAATGTCACTCTTACATAGTCAATAATAATTGGCAAAGTCCAGTCAGTACCACACAAAGAAAAAAACTGTCACTCAACCAAATACCTACCTGAATTGACCGCCCCATAAATCCCAAATACCAATATCATTATTCTAATAAAAAATAAAAAAATAGAACACAATAATGGAGAACCAAACTTACTTAAAATTTTCACGAATACCTCGGATTCCGCTACACCAAACAACAAATGGATAAACTTAGATACTCCACTCTCTATTGCTTCTTTATTATATTATCTCTATACCTTAACTATAAGGCTCATTTATCCATACTCCACTCTCTATTGCTTCTTTATTATATTATCTCTATACCTTAACTATAAGGCTCATTTATCCATACTCCACTCTCTATTGCTTCTTTATTATATTATCTCTATACCTTAACTATAAGGCTCATTTATCCATACTCCACTCTCTATTGCTTCTTTATTATATTATCTCTATACCATAGACTATACAAACCTTATAAACTTTCCCCCCCCAAATCACTTCCTCACCTATTGTAAAGAAATGAATTGTTTTAAAGTCTGAAACTATTAATAAATTAATAATTTATACTAAGGCTGGGAGCTAGTGATCTTCACGAATGAATTTGAATCATTAAACGGAGCTAACTATCTCCGCTCCCAACAACTCAAGTTAATTGTCTTGTAGTATATACCTATTATATTACTGTAAACTGCAACTTTACCAAAGCAATTAAGCCAAGACATACGGTATCACGCCGGAAGAACGGACTACCCTGATGAGGTAGAATATGGGCTATGCCCTGATGCCTGCCCCCAGACTCAAAAGGTAGTATATAAATTACATCTTGTTTACACCAAGCAGAAGGTAAGTAGCCCCGTTTGAAGTAAAGTGGCAGAAAAGTGCCTCAGGTTTAAGCCCTGATCAAGGAGATCCCTCCCTTTGCTAATCACCCAACACTTAATCTCCACTTTAATCACATACGTACTAATCCTATTAGGAGTAGCCTTCTTTACACTTCTAGAACGTAAAGCCTTGGGCTATTTTCAAATTCGAAAGGGCCCCAACAAAGTCGGAATTATCGGAATCCCACAACCCCTAGCCGATGCCCTAAAACTCTTCGTAAAAGAATGAGTAATACCCTTATCGTCAAACTATTTACCGTTCATTTTAACCCCAACTATTATACTTATCTTAGCACTAAGCCTATGACAACTATTCCCATCTTATATACTATCCTCCCAAATAGTATTAGGGATACTACTATTCTTATGTGTTTCATCCCTTGCTGTCTACACAACCTTAATAGCAGGCTGGTCTTCAAATTCCAAATATGCTTTATTAGGAGCTATCCGAGCAATAGCTCAAACTATCTCCTACGAAGTTACCATGACCCTAATTATTCTCTTCTACCTTTTCTTAACAACGAAACTAGACCTAATCGCGATTCGTATAACCAACACCTCTATACCAACCGGTACACTATTCCTCCCCTTGGGAATCATATGAATTGCAGTAATCCTTGCTGAGACCAACCGAGCCCCATTTGACTTCGCCGAGGGAGAATCAGAGCTAGTCTCAGGATTTAACGTAGAATACGGAGGAGCAGGCTTTGCCTTTTTATTTATAGCAGAATACAGCAATATCCTTATAATAAGGCTCCTCACGTCCTGCCTATTAACAGGCACTTTGGCATTTTCAATTCCTACTGCAGTAGTCTTCCTTTGAGCCCGAGCCACTCTCCCCCGATATCGGTATGACTTGCTCATGGCAATGGCCTGAAAATCATTCCTTCCAATAAGCCTTACAATTCTGCTTGGTTTAATGCCACTACTATATCTCTAACTTCTTCAATAGCTCAACGTCACCAACACAGGTAGTATATAAGTACAGTTGCCTTCCAAGCAGAAAGCCCAAATATGGCCAGTGTAATCACACTCCTAATTTTATCAACAATATGACTATACTCAATATTAAGGATAATTTTACCTATACACCCACTTTCTTTAGGTATAATAGTCTTACTACTGGCCTTTATCAACTGCATCCTTGTTAGAACGACGAGCCCATGATATGCATATATACTTTTCTTTATTTTTATCGGAGGGATATTAGTAATATTTGCCTATATTGCCTCACTGTCCCCAAATATAACATTCTCCATCAACACTCAAATGATACCAATTATTCTAACTTCCCTTACTATCCCGCTCTTTCAAAATATAAGCCTTAGATTAAACCAACCCAACTACACCCTAGACCTCACAATCAATACCACATCACAAGCCTTAAACTCCTTATATCTACACCAAGGTAACACATGCCTGATCCTTCTTGCCTGCATTTTACTTTTCACCATAGTGGCTAGCGTAAAACTTTGTAAACCTAAGATAGGAGCACTACGCCCCTACCTGTAATATACTACACTCCACTACAAAACAAATTATTAAACAATTATAAAAATAATGTTAAGGCCACCCCAATCACCCCCAAAGGCAACACCAATCTAGCACTTACCAAATAACTAATAAACTCCTCCGCTAACACACCACTACGAACTCAAACCGGACACTGCCCATGCTGAGTGCTAGAATAAATGTACCATGAGTACACCCCACTTAAAAATGTTATAAAACCTGTAAAAATCCCGAAAATCACCCTATACCTCAACACCGATACGCCTAACATTAACTCTCCCCACAAGTTTAAAGAAGGGGGGGCAGCCATATTAATTGCACATATCAGAAACCAACACAAAGCAACACCAGGAACCAATACTAATCCACCCTTTACCAAATACATGCTCCGGGTACTATAACACTTATAAGTCTCCCTAGCCAAAAAAAATATACCAGCAGAGCACAAACCATGAGCAATTATTATTAATACACAACCCAACCATCCTCACTCCGTTCTAGACAATACCCCACCCAAAACCAACCTTATGTGCCCGATAGAAGAATAAGCCACCAATGCTTTAACATCATTTTGAGCAAAACAAATCATCCTTGCAACAACCCCTCCACCAACCCCCAAACAAAATACTAAAGTTGTAAAAAAAGATCCACATAACCTTAGCGTATAAAAAAAGCGGATAAGGCCATAACCACCTAACTTCAACAAAACACCAGCCAAAATTATAGACCCAGCAACTGGAGCCTCAACATGAGCCTTAGGTAACCATAAATGAAACCCATAAATAGGCAACTTTACTAAAAAAGCCAACGAAGCACACACAACTACCAGCCATCCATACCCTAAACCTAAACAATAATACCCCCAAAAAACCGACCCGCATTCGACCAACACCACCAAGATCAATACCAACAAAGGTAGAGAAGCCCTAACAGTATAAAGTATCATATACTTACCAGCCTGTAATCGCTCAGGCTGGTACCCCCAACCCAAAATAATTAATAAGATAGGGATTAATCTAAACTCAAACATAATATAGAAACTCAATAAAGACCTAACACTAAAACAAAAGACTAAAGCCACAGTTAACACTAAAACCCTAATAATAAACCTAACAGACCTATTAATATTCTTATAAATATCACGTCCACTAGCCAACACCCTCAACCCAGAAATCAAGATAGTTAAAGACACAAGCCCAAATGAGTATCTATCAACCACCAATATTCTGCCATAACAACTAGCCACCCCAAGCGGACTAAACCATAGCCTAAGCCTAATTATTATTATTATTAAACAGCCTCAAATAAACCCCCACCATAATAAAGCCCCCCTAAAACATCTAACCACAAACAAAATCCCACCAACAGTTAATATACTAAAAATGACCAGAAACTAATCTACCAACGTAATCACTTCCAGTCCTACGAACCAAAGAAACCAACACCCTCAACCCCAATGCTGCCTCACACACCCCAAACCCCAAAAAGACCAAACAAACATTCCTCAACCTTCCAAAACCCCAAAAAATACCAAAAATTATAATATAGACCCTCAAAGTAAAAATCTCCATCCTTAACAAAGCCCCAAAAAGCCTTTTTCGCTGCGACATCAAACACACCCCTCCAACCATCACACCAATAGCCCCCACACCCACAGCAGAAAAAAACCTCATCAAAACACTATTTACCCAACTTCAACCCAGCACCAAACCACCACTTCTTACCCCTAATTGCCAAAGACCCAACCTCTTTACCAACACCAATTCGATATTCCCTACTAGCACCCCACCAAAAAACCCCAGCAAGAAAAACTCAACAAACAACAAAGAAAAAAATTACTATTACCCAAGACATAGGACTTAACTGAGGCATAAAAGAATGCCACCAAGGCAACCCAAGCTCGACAAGCTTATGTTATATTTTAACTAATCCTTTAAACCACCTAATGCCTAGACCCTATCGGGTGGTCAGAAGAGTATAACCCAACTAACAAAACAAAAACATAAGCCTGCAAAAACCTTACAGCAAACTCAAATAATACATAACCCCACATAACAACACTCCCCAACAACCCACTAATCAATGACACCCTATAAATAAAGCCGACTAAATATTCTCCAATTACATGTAGTATTAAATGCCCTATAGTAATATTAGCAGCCAATCGAACACCTAAAGTGACCGGACGAATCAGCACACTAACCCTTTCAATCAATACAAGTAACGGAATCAACCCAATCGGACTCCCAGTAGGAACCAAATGAGCCGCCCTGCGATCTCAAGAATAATTCCACCCGCTTAAAATTAAACACAACCAAACAAGCATCGCTAAGACAAAAGTCAATGACAAATGCCTAGTTGGCCTAAAAACATCGGGCACTATACCAGAAATATTTACAACAAAAAGAACTAAAAATAAACAAACTTGCCCCAAAGCAAATCCACCAAAAAACTTCCCAGAACAACTCTTTACTAGCCCAAGAACCAGCTCGGCCAAAGAAAACCTAACAACAACAACTCCAGAAACCCCAGCTCAAACTTGCGTTAAAGAAACTAACAAACCAACAAATCCCCTTAATCAAACAAACCCCCAAACACTAAATCTAGACTGCATACCAGCATCCAAAGAAGAAAAAATATCTACCAACATTCTATTAAACACTAACGCTTAAGACCCTCACCAATAAATACACAAATACAAGAAAATCCAAACAACATCGACAAAGTGTCAATACCAAGCAGCAGCCTCAAACCCGAAATGGTGCGAAACAGAAAAATGGTGTAAATAACATCGCACCGTACAAACAATTAAAAAAGCCCTCCCAATTAACACATGTAACCCATGAAACCCAGTCATTACAAAAAAAGTAGACCCATAAACCCTATCAGCAACTGTAAAAGTCGCCTCCTCATACTCCCCCCACTGAAGAACCGTAAAATACAAGCCTAAAAACACGGTTAAGCACAAACCATACAAAGCCTCCTCACGACTCCCTGCTATCAGCGCATGATGAGCCCAAGTTACACTAACCCCTGAACCAAGCAACACAGCCGTATTTAACAAAGGAACCTTAAATGGGTTCAATGGCATAATACCAACTGGAGGCCACACACAACCTAACTCAATGGTTGGAACAAGTCTCCTATGAAAAAACCCCCAAAAAAAAGCGAAGAAAAAACACACCTCGGAAAAAATGAACAAAACTATCCCTCAACGAAGATTTATTCTAACCCATCTAGTATGATACCCCTGATAAGTCCCTTCCCGTACCACATCTCGCCACCATTGTACCATAGTTATAATGATCACCACAATCCCCAACACCATTAAAGCACTCCCCTTTCCATGAAATCACCTCACCAAACCAATAGTCAAAAACAAAGCCCCACTCGCCGCAGTAAAAGGCCACGGACTAAACTCCACCAAATGAAAAGGATTACGCAACATTAACTAAATTTATATATTACTATCCGACTAAAACCTTTGCAGTTTGCCTATGCGAATGAAACGAAGCAGGAAAAACTCCGTCCTGCCACTCAAAAGAAGTCCTCAAAGCTCTTCCCCACACAACAGACCGCTGAGAAATAAATGACTCCAAAAGCATAAACATAAACAACAACACTGAGACAAAAGATACTAAAGACCCCCAAGAAGACACTACATTTCACTTCGCAAACCCATCTGGATAGTCGGAATATCGACGAGGCATTCCAGCTAACCCCAAAAAGTGCTGAGGGAAAAAAGTCAGATTAACACCAACAAATATCAAAACAAAATGAACCTTGCTCCAAACAGCATGAAAAGTAACCCCAGAAATTAACGGATACCAATACCTAAAAGCCCTAAACAACGCAAATACAGCCCCCATCCTTAACACATAATGAAAATGAGCTACCACATAATAAGTATCATGTAAAACAATATCAAGAGAAGAGTTAGACAAAACAATCCCAGTCAACCCACCGACTGTAAACAAAAAAATAAAACCCAAAGCTCACATAATAGGCGGCTCAGTCTTAATGACAAACCCATGAATAGTAGCCAACCAACTAAAAACTTTAATCCCAGTAGGCACAGCAATAATCATTGTTGCAGCAGTAAAATAAGCTCGAGTATCAACGTCCATCCCGACAGTAAACATATGATGAGCCCAAACAATAAAGCCCAAGACCCCAATAGACACAATCGCATACACCATCCCCAAATAACCAAAAACCTGCTTCTTTCCAGCATAATGTATCACGATATGGGAAATCATTCCAAACCCAGGCAAGATCAGAATATAAACCTCAGGATGCCCAAAAAATCAAAACAAGTGCATATATAAAATAGGATCACCCCCTCCAGTTGGGTCAAAAAACGATGTATTTAAATTACGGTCAGTAAGTAACATAGTAATAGCACCAGCCAACACAGGCAAAGCTGCAACTAACAAAACCGCTGTTACCGTCACAGCCCATACAAACAACGGAATCCGCTCAGCGACTAGCCCAGGAGATCGCATATTCCCAACCGTTGAAATAAAATTAATAGCCCCCAGAATAGAAGAAGCACCCGCAAGATGTAAAGAAAAAATAGCCAAATCAACCGAAGCCCCAGAATGAGCCACATTCCCAGACAACGGCGGGTATACAGTCCAACCAGTCCCGACTCCTCTTTCCACCAAAGAAGATCTTAACAGCAAAAAAAGAGCTGGCACAAGCAACCAAAACCTCAAATTATTTAACCGTGGAAAAGCCATATCAGGAGCCCCAATCATAAGAGGAATAAGCCAATTCCCAAAACCACCAATTATCATCGGCATCACCAAAAAGAAAATTATTATAAAAGCATGCGCCGTAACAATTACATTATATAACTGATCATCACCCAATAACCTACCTGGTTGCCCTAACTCCGCCCGAATCAAAAGCCTCAAAGCTAAACCAATCAACCCAGACCACAAAGCCAACAACAAATACAATGTACCAATATCCTTATGATTCGTAGAACACAATCACCGCAA